CGAACAGTACTATAAGAATCAGTACTGAACATCCCTCCTGTAATAGTACAGGCTCCCATAGCAATGACGTATTTTGGTTCAGGCATTTGCTCATATAATCTCACTAAAGAGGGAGCCATTTTCATTGTGACTGTGCCGGCTGTTAAAATTAGGTCCGCTTGCCTAGGACTTGATCTTGGTACCAACCCATAACGATCAAAGTCGAATCGCGAGCCTATTAATGAAGCAAATTCAATGAAACAGCAGCTGGTACCATATAGAAGCGGCCATAAACTGGAGAGTCTTGACCAATTCGAAAGATCATTCGATGTAGTTGAAATAACTGAATTGGGGGTTGTTTGGTCAAGTAACGGAAACTCAATCAAATTCATAACTGTCTCAATGTAATTTTTTCCTTCCTTTTTTTTTTTATTGTCTGAATACTCAGTTAAGACCATTCCAACGCTCCCTTTCGCCATGCATAAACTGAACCCACAATTGGGATAAGCACGAAAATTAAAGCTTCGATAAATACAGATACACCCAATACATCGAAACTCATTGCCCATGGATAAAGAAAGACCGTTTCAACATCAAAAACAACAAAAACTAGAGCAAACATGTAATAGCGGATTCGGAATTGTAACCAAGCGTCTCCCATAGGTTCTATGCCCGATTCATAACTAGAGAGCTTCTCTGGTCCTTTACTAACCGGGGCTAAAACTCCTGAAATTACAAATGCCAAGATAGGAATAACGCTTGATATTATTAGAAATGCCCATAAAATATCATATTCGTGAAGCAGAAACATAAATGTACTCCTATTAATGTGGAATATGCTTAATTATTCTAGTTGGCATTGTCAATTCATCCAGAACTTGTTTTCCTAGGTGAAACAAGAATTTTTTTTAATCAAATCAAAGTGTATAGTTCAGAGTTTGTTTGCTGCGTGGCATGTCTTGTTTAGAGATTCATCCAACGGAATCGGGATTCCGTTTTTGATTTTGATTCTATTTAGATATGGTGTAGAAATAAGGCGCTCTTACACAAACAAAACTCTCTCACTTTGTCTCGCTTTCTCTATTCTCTATAAAAAAACTCTATTCTCTATAAAAAAATAGATATAAGATTAAAAAATATTAAATAAAAAAATTCTAAATAATAAAAATAATTTAATTAAATACTAAAATATACTAATCTAACCTAATAGAATATTCTATTACTAATGTATTCTAATGAATAGTAATACTATAACTATGTTTCATAATTCTGAAACGTAATACTATGTTTTTGTTTTTTCTTGATATTTCCTTATATTTATTTCTTTGTATTTTATATTTAGAAATATATATTTCTTATATAAATTATATGTAAATATATAATTTATGTAATGTATAAATAATAAAATGAAATAAGATAATGAAATATTATCAAAAAATAATATCAAACATAACATAGTTATTATCAAAACCAATAATTTTGGGGGGGGTAAAAAATGTCTAGGGATTTCTAACATATTCGAAGTATTCTTTTCATTAAAATCCAGGTAAAGGATCGTCGTTGTTTCTATTGATTTTATACAAATACGAATACGTAAACACAATCTAATGCATCGAACTATTATATTTTCTTTCTTTTTCTTGTCCTAGATTTGACACATACTGATCTGATTAGATCCATTGGAATGAATTATTGTTTTTATTTTCAGGTACCTATGTATTTACATGAATATGTGGTAATGCTTTCATTTCATTTCTATGAAACAACCAATGGTCTGGTCTGTCCAGTCTATAAACAAGTACTAATGAGGAAATGAAAACTATACTAAACAAAAATAGAATGTCTATACAAAAATAGACAAATAGAATGTATTAGGGCTATACGGACTCGAACCGTAGACCTTCTCGGTAAAACAGATCAAACTGATTATTATCGAAATGATTCGAACTGTTTCAAAGACCCAACATGCATTTTGTTTGTTGCATTGGGCTCTTTCATCAACTGATGTAAAGATCAGTTAGTCCACCATATTTTTTCTTTACAGGAAGATAATGAGCTGGCTCCATGTGCTCTGATTCATTATTTGTATTCAGATCTAGTAGCAATACCAAAGTGTTTCAAAGAAGGGTTACCTTGACTTAGGTCTGCCTTCGGCTTAGATCAACCTAAGTTAAATGGAGTCTCTATCGTTCCGCTGCAAGAGTCGAATATGAGACTTCATACACCTTAAAGTTCATAGGATGAAAGGAGGTTTTTTTGAAGCCCTTATACTCATTATGCCTAGCATTGAATGGGCTGGGTATTTACCTTATCAACTATCAAATCAATGACGGGTTCTATTTGATTTGGCACCTAAATTCGCACCAAAATCGGACCGAACCAAATATTTGTCATGCTATTGTTCTCTCGAATCTATGGAGTAAGACATTGATTTTTCAATAAGATCTACTATGTTCATTGCATAATAAGCTCCCTTGAAAAGCATTGGCGCACGTGTAAACGAGGTGCTCTACCTAACTGAGCTATAGCCCTTGTCATAGATATCTTAACATATAGATAATTTCTTGTCAAGATGGATATTTCCTAATCTCACATGATAACTCTTTGATCCGTTTACTGTTAACAGATTGGTATTGCTTAGAAATTATATTCTATCTATAATCCCCGAGGTGATGGGTCTTCTTTTGCGGTGATAAATTACCTACTTAACTCAGTGGTTAGAGTATTGCTTTCATACGGCAGGAGTCATTGGTTCAAATCCAATAGTAGGTAGAACTTATTAGATACCGGAGTCAATGCAATGGTATCTAATAAGTTTTTCTACCCATCCTCCTTTTTTCGTTGTATCAGATTAGACTTGATTGTCTTCAATTGGCAGAATCTAAATGTGGTGTATAAAAAAGAACTTCTAAAAAACTTCTTTTGATTATTTTGATGTATTGACTAGTAGGAAATAACATTGACAGCCTCTACTCGTGTCCTAGCTCGTCTGAGAGCTAGATTCGCTTCAATCACCTGTCTCTTACCCTCAGCTCTACTCAAGTTAGCTTCAGCTATTTTAAGAGTTTGTTGAGCTTCTTGGGGATCAATGTCAGTACTCATCTCCGCATCATTTCCTAAAATGGTGATCTCATTATTCCCTATTCTAGCAAAACCACCCATCAGAGCCACCGTTAACCATTGGTCGTTGAGGCGTATTCTCAAAAGACCTATATCTACAGCCGTGGCAATAGGGGCGTGGTTCGGTAATACACCAATTTGGCCACTATTTGTAGATAAAATGATTTCTTTCACTTCTGAATCCCAAATAATTCGATTAGGAGTCAGTACACAAAGATTTAAGGTCATTTCTTCAAATTGCTCTCCACTTCTAAGTTCATAGCTTTCGCGGTAGCTTCATCGATGTTACCCACCAAATAAAAAGCCTGCTCGGGCAGACCATCTAATTCTCCGGAAAGGATCAGTTGAAACCCCCTAATTGTTTCTGCAAGACCAACATATTTTCCTGGAGAACCAGTAAATACTTCTGCCACGAAGAAGGGTTGTGATAAGAAACGCTCAATTTTTCGTGCTCTTGCTACAGTTAAACGATCCTCCTCGGATAATTCGTCCAACCCAAGAATAGCTATAATGTCCTGAAGTTCTTTGTAACGTTGTGAAGTTTGCTTAACTCTTTGCGCAGTTTCATAATGTTCCTCGCCAACGATCCGAGGTTGTAACATAGTTGACGTTGAATCTAAAGGATCTACTGCTGGATAAATACCCTTGGCAGCTAATCCTCTTGATAGTACGGTAGTAGCATCTAAATGTGCAAATGTAGTGGCAGGAGCAGGGTCGGTCAAATCGTCCGCAGGTACATAAACTGCTTGGATCGAAGTTATAGATCCCTCTTTGGTAGAAGTAATTCTTTCTTGCAAAGAACCCATTTCTGTACTAAGGGTAGGTTGATAACCCACTGCAGAAGGCATTCTCCCTAATAATGCGGATACTTCTGATCCTGCTTGGACAAAACGAAAGATATTGTCGATGAATAGAAGCACATCTTGTTCATTAACATCCCGGAAATATTCTGCCATAGTTAGGGCAGTCAAACCAACTCTCATACGAGCTCCCGGCGGTTCATTCATTTGACCATAGACTAAAGCTACTTTTGATTCTGCAAGATTTTTTTCATTAATTACTCCGGATTCTTTCATTTCCATGTAAAGATCATTTCCTTCACGAGTACGCTCTCCTACTCCGCCAAATACGGATACGCCTCCATGAGCTTTGGCAATGTTGTTGATCAATTCCATGATGAGTACTGTTTTACCTACTCCAGCTCCCCCAAATAGTCCGATTTTTCCTCCACGGCGATAAGGAGCTAAAAGATCTACCACCTTAATACCTGTTTCAAAGATTGATAATTTCGTATCTAACTGTATAAAGGCAGGCGCAGATCTATGAATAGGAGATGTTGTGCGAGTATCTACAGGACCTAAATTATCAACAGGCTCTCCAAGAACGTTGAAGATTCGCCCGAGAGTAGCTCCGCCGACTGGAACACTTAGAGGAGCTCCCGTGTCAATCACTTCCATTCCTCTCATCAGCCCATCTGTAGCACTCATAGCTACAGCTCTAACTCGATTATTTCCTAATAATTGTTGTACCTCACAAGTCACATTAATTTGCTGACCGACAGTATCTCGACCCTTAACTACCAAAGCGTTATAAATATTAGGCATTTTGCCCGGGGGAAAAACGACATCCAGTACTGGGCCAATAATTTGAGCGATACGCCCTAGTTTTTTTTCTTCAAGTGTGGAAACCGCAGGGCTAGAAGTAGTAGGATTGATTCTCATAATTATAATAAAGTGAAATATGTCGAAATCCTTTTTGGAATAATACCAAATCGAAAATAAATGTCCGATAGCAAGTTGATCAGTTAATTCAATAAGAGATAAATGGGAGATAGCACTCGATTTAGTTGGTACCGCCCAACCGAATCCGATTCAATCGTTTACTCATTCAATGAGTAAATT